GTATGAATTTTATACATGTGATATCTATAGGGTAGTAGTTGATAAATAATGATATTAGAGCTAGTTATCTATAAATAATGTAAGTGGGCCTTACTTGTTTTGGGTAAATTGTCATAACTAGTTATTTAATATTGAAAAAGTGTGTTGAGGTGGAAGAATTTTGCGCAGTAAAATTGTGATGTGCGTCGCTGTCTCTATAAGAAGAATCGGCAAAGGGGGGTTTTAAATTGTATTCATATTATTTGTTTTTGGGGTTTGGCAAGAAAATATGTTAGCAATTTTGCCGCTGGGGGAAGGGGGGGTTTGGTTTAAAGAATAAAATTATAAGTAATGTGTGTGCCGCGTACATTTTGTGCGTGGCTATGTCCCAAAGCATTGACTGAAATGAGTCCTTAATACTGTTTGCGGAGACTTGAATTGACGTTAAGTCCAGCTACAATTTGGTTGACTGTGTTAGAGCCTCTACGGCTTAGCTGAGTCAGAGCATCCCTAAAAAATAAAAAATACCAAATGTATGACACCACAGTTATGCGTGAGCATGGGCTGATTAGTAATTAATCCATCGAGATGTCTTATTTAAGAGGAATGAATGGGCGTTTAGGTGAGATGGTCCTGAAGAAAGAACCAGATGTCTGATAAAGTGCAATTGTGCTACCCCCAAGATTTATGGGCCCGGAGCGAGATTAATAAGTCCTTTTCACAAGGGTTGATGGTTTCACGTGAGGTGGTGAATTAGGAAATAACCCATTGGAACTATGGACGTAGTATGCCTTTGTGTTATGTTTATGGTAGAAATCAATATATGGTTTATGGTCTTTTATAGGATAATGTACTATGTCTTATGTCCCATTGTTAGGTTTAATACATATTCATGTTGATTAACATTCTAAATGTGGATTAAACATGCCTTTAGGCATTATGTCTTTTATACATTAATATATATGTACTTGCTTATATGTATGGGGTGAATAAATTATGCACGATATACATAGAAAATTTTTAATAGGGTTTTTATTTTAATATAAATAAATTAATATTATAGACTGGTTTAGTGATGTTAATATATATATATATATATATATATATATATATATGTGTGTGTGTGTGTTTGACAAGGAATAGTTTATTATAGAATTCCAGCTTTGGGTGCTGGTGGTGAGGCTAGAGCTTCTTCCTTGAATGTCTTGGGGAGATAGCTTCTCCATTCCTGGTTTACAAGACCAGAGTAATTTATTATACTACAAAGACTCTTCATTTTAAAAAGTTATTTTCTATAATGCTTGCTAGTGGCATTAAGACTAGAATTAGAAGGAAGTATAGGATGGATGCTAGTTGTCCAATAATGATAAATGGGTGTTCTACTGGTTGACCTCCAATTCATGTTAAGGTAAAAAGGTCTGCGACTAAAATTCAGAATAAGCATTGGCTGACAGGACGGAATATTATGCTTCGTTGTTTAGATGTGTGGAGTATGGGGATAATAGCTAGGATTAGGATTGATAGAATTAGGGCTAAGACCCCTCCTAGTTTATTAGGGATTGAACGTAGAATTGCATATGCAAATAGGAAATATCATTCTGGCTTAATATGTGGGGGTGTGTTTAAGGGGTTGGCTGGAGTGTAGTTATCAGGGTCTCCCAGTAGGTCCGGTGAAAATAAAACGAGGAGTATTAAGACTAGAAGTAGGATTAAGACTCCTAGAATGTCTTTGATGGTATAGTATGGGTGAAATGGAATTTTGTCCGCATCTGATACTAGTCCTGATGGGTTATTTGATCCTGTTTCATGTAGGAAAATAAGATGAACTCCTGCCAGGGCTGCAATAATGAATGGCAGGATGAAGTGGAAGGCGAAAAATCGGGTTAGAGTAGCTTTATCTACTGAAAATCCTCCTCAGATTCATTCGACAAGATCTGTCCCAATATAAGGGATTGCTGATAATAAGTTTGTAATAACTGTTGCTCCCCAGAAAGATATCTGTCCTCAAGGTAATACATAGCCCATGAAAGCGGTAGCTATTACTGCGAATAATAGGAGTACTCCAATGTTTCAAGTTTCTATAAACATGTAAGAGCCATAATATAAACCTCGTCCAATATGTAGGAATAGGCAAATAAAAAATATTGATGCTCCGTTTGCATGAAGATAGCGGATTAGTCAGCCGTAGTTGACATCTCGGCAGATATGAGTTACGGATGAGAATGCTGTTAAAGTATCGGATGTATAGTGTATTGCTAAGAATAATCCTGTCAGGATTTGAATGATTAGGCATACACCCAATAAAGAGCCAAAGTTTCATCAAGAAGAGATGTTTGAAGGGGCTGGTAAGTCAATGAATGAGTTGTTAATAATTTTTATAAGGGGGTGGGTTTTTCGAAGATTTGCCATTAGTATTCTTGTAGTTGAATTACAACGATGATTTTTCATGTCATTAGTCATGGTTAGATTCCATGTAGGAATAATGGTAACATACATTGAATTAATTTTAAGTACTGTTTTAGTATTGAGCTTTGTTGGTTTTTGCTCAAAACCATCTCCTATTTATGGGGGTTTAGGGTTGATTGTTAGTGGTGGGGTTGGTTGTGGTGTGGTATTAAATTATGGTGGATCTTTTTTAGGTCTGATGGTGTTTTTGATTTATTTGGGTGGTATGCTTGTAGTTTTTGGTTATACAACTGCTATGGCTATGGAGGAATACCCTGAGGTCTGATCCTCTAATTACACGGTTCTGGGTCTGTTAGTTTCTGGCTTTATTGCTGAATTATTATTTATAGGTTATTTAGCAAGTGATGAGAAGTTAGAGATTGTTTTAAATTTCAATGGTCAGGGTGATTGGGTTATTTATGATACAGGGGATTCTGGATTTTTTAGTGAGGAGGCTATGGGTATTGCTGCATTATATAGTTATGGTTATTGATTAGTAATTGTAACTGGATGGTCTTTGGTGATTGGGGTTTTAGTAGTTATGGAAATTACTCGTGGAAACTAAAGATTATTAACCCAAGTAATATTGAAATCAGGAATGACAGGAAATAAAGTTTAACTAGACCTTTTTGATTAGTTACTAGGGTTGAGTAGTTTATTTGAATTTGTGCCAGGGTCTTAGGCAATGCGTTTTCTAATCAAGTGAGGTCTAAGAGTATAGATGCTATTTTTTGACTTATAATTAGATTTATTTTAGGCATTAGACGATGTATGATGATGGGGAAAAACCCTAGTTGATTTGAAAATTTATATATGTTGTTTGATGAAGAGAATTTTAAGTTGCGTGTTATGTTGTTGAGCTCAATTGCCAATATAAATCCTACAAATGTGACGAAGAGTGCTGTGAGCTTAAGATAGGCGGGTATAGTTATTGTGGGGATATTTATTGGAGTTAGATTATTAGAAATAATGAAGCCTGCAAAAATGCTTCCTATTAGTAGGCGTTTGATGGGGTTAATTAATGATGGATTGTTTTCATTAATTAAAACTACAGGAGGGAATCGTGGTTGTTCTAGGAGAGCGAAGAATATGATTCGGGTGCTGTAAACTGCTGTCAAAGATGTAGCAATTAGTGTCATTAGAAGGGCTCAGGCATTAGTGTAAGATGTGTTGGCTGCTTCAATAATTAGGTCTTTTGAGTAAAATCCTGTTAGAAAAGGCATTCCTGTGAGGGCTAGGCTTCCTGTAATTAGAGCGGTTGTAGTAAATGGTATTGTTTTGTATAGGCCTCCTATTTTTCGAATGTCTTGTTCGTCATTAAGACTATGAATAATAGACCCTGAGCATATGAATAGTATGGCTTTGAAAAAGGCATGAGTACAAATGTGTAGGAAAGCTAGGTGAGGTTGATTGAGTCCAATTGTGACTATTATTAATCCTAGTTGGCTTGAGGTAGAGAATGCAATGATCTTTTTAATGTCATTTTGGGTTAAAGCACATAGTGCTGTGAATAGAGTTGTAATAGCTCCAAGACATAAAATTAGTGTTTGTGCTGTCTTATTATTTTCTAGTAATGGGTGGAATCGAATGAGGAGGAAAACACCGGCTACTACTATAGTACTTGAGTGAAGTAGGGCTGATACTGGGGTTGGGCCTTCTATGGCAGAGGGTAGTCAGGGGTGAAGTCCGAATTGTGCTGACTTACCTGTGGCGGCTAAAATTAGGCCTATTAGGGGAATATTGGTTTGTTCTGTAGGAATTAAAAAGATTTGTTGTAGTTCTCATGAGTTGGAATTGTATATAAATCATGCTATTGATAATACAAAACCGATATCACCAATTCGGTTATAAAGGATTGCTTGCAGTGCTGCTGTGTTGGCATCAGTTCGTCCATATCATCAGCCAATAAGTAAGAAAGATATAATTCCTACTCCTTCTCAGCCGATGAATAGTTGAAATATATTGTTAGCTGTTACTAAAATGAGTATTGTAATTAGGAATATTAAGAGATATTTGAAAAATCGATTAATGTTTGGGTCTGAGTGTATATATCATGTGGAGAATTCTATAATAGATCAAGTGACAAATAATGCTACAGGTATAAAGATTAGGGAGAAGTAGTCGAATTTTAGGCTAATTGATAATTTTATAGTGTTGATTGTTATTCAGTGTCAGTTGGAAATTACAGCTTCTTGTCCTGAATAGCTAAATATAATGTAGGGGATTATGCTAATTATAAAAGCGCATGCAATGGTATCTTTAACATATGAGGGAAAAGTAGTTTTTTTATAAGTATCAGTTATGGATGCTATTACAGGTAGAGTAAGAATTAATAATAATAATAATAGAGATGATGAGAATAGGTTAATTACTTTTATTTGGAGTTGCACCAAGTTTTTGGTTCCTAAGACCAATGGATTACTACTATCCTATAAAAGTCTGTAAGAAAGCCATGATGTTACACATGGAGGCATGAATTAGCAGTTCTTGCATTTCTTTCTCGGTAAATAAGAAGGTATAAGCTTCTATTATTAGATTCACAAGCTAATGTTTTGTTTAAACTATATTTACATCATGTTATACCTAAAATGATTTTTGGGTTTAGGGATAACAGCAGTAAAGGAAAGATATGGAGAGCTATTAGAGCATGCTCTCGTGTAAAAGAGGGATAAATATTATTTACATGGTGTGTGTGTTTACCTCGTTGTGTTTGGATTAATATATATAGTGAATAAAGGGCAGTAATAACTATATTTAACCCTATTAAGATTATGGTAAAGTTAGATCATGAGAATGAGGTTAATATAATAATAAGTTCTCCAATTAAGTTAATTGTTGGGGGTAGGGCTAAGTTAGTTAAACTTGCTATAAGTCATCAGGCGGCTATAAGGGGTAGGATAGTTTGTAGTCCTCGAGCTAAGATTATAGTTCGACTATGAATTCGTTCATAATTTGTATTTGCTAGACAGAATAATATAGAAGATGTTAGGCCGTGAGCAATTATAAGGGCTGTAGCTCCTATATAACTTCATGGGGTTTGGATTATGATGGCTACAATTACTAGTGCTATGTGGCTGATAGATGAGTATGCGATTAATGATTTTAAGTCTGTTTGGCGTAAGCAGATTGAACTAGTTATAATTATTCCTCATAGAGATAAAGCTATAAAAGGGTAGGCTATGAAATTTGTTTGGGGAGATAAGACGGTAGTAATTCGTATTATACCGTAGCCTCCCAGTTTAAGTAAGACGGCTGCTAGAACTATTGAGCCTGCAATTGGGGCTTCTACATGAGCTTTTGGTAATCACAAGTGAAGACCATAAAGTGGTATTTTTACTATAAATGCTATAATGCATGCTAGTCAAAGAAGTGTTGATGATCATGCATCTTGAAGATGTGATGCTATTAATTGTATAATTATGATGTTTAATGATCCAGTGGTATTTTGTAAATAAGTAAGTGCAACGAGAAGTGGGAGAGATCCAATTAGTGTATAAAATAAGAAATAGTAACCTGCATTTAGTCGTTCTGTTTGATTACCTCATCGTGTAATTAAGATTAAGGTTGGTACTAGTGTTGCTTCAAATAAGATATAAAATAAGATTATTTCTGTAGCTGTAAATGTTATGAGAAGAAAAATTTGTAATAGAATTAGCATTGAAATGTAGAGTTTTTTTCGGGTAATAAATTCGTTAGCTAAATGGTTTTGGCTGGCCATTAATATAAGAGGAAGGAGCCATGCAGTTAAGATTAGTAGTGGTGTAGATAGTGAGTCTGAGAATAGAAGAATGGAGAAGACGTTATTGTCTGAATAGTTTAGAAGTGATAGGCTTAATAAACTAATTAGTAGACTATATATTGTAGTATTAATTCAAATTATGTTATTATTGGATAATCAGGTTAGGGGAATTAATATTATTGTAGGAATAATGATTTTTAACACTGTAGAAGATTAAGATTTTGTACATAATCGACCCCATATGTATTTGATACTATGACTAGTAGTGATAGTCCAACGGCAGCTTCACATGCAGCAAATACTAATAGGATGATTGGGGCTATACTAGCTAGTGTAAAATGTAGATTGAGAATTAAAATAGTACTTAAAATAAATAAGGATAATATTATTCCTTCTAGACATAGAAGTGTAGATATCAAGTGTGATCGATAAAGTAATAATCCTAGAAGAGAAACTAGAAATGCAATTATAATATTTACATGTACTAGAGTCATTTGATAATTGCGGAGCAAACCGTAATCTAATGAGTCGAAATCATTTATTTTAATTAAACTAATTATCAATTCATTTCATTCTAAACCTTTTTGTGTTCATTCGTAGGCAAGACTTAATGCTAGTATAGAAATGAGGGTTAAGGCTATGACTAAGACAATTTTTACATTATCTGTTTGAGAGGCTCATGGAAGAGGTAGGAGAAGGGCAATTTCTAAGTCAAATAATAGAAATGTAATAGCAACTAAGAAAAATTTTATTGAGAAAGGTAGTCGGGCTGATCCTATAGGATCAAATCCGCATTCGTAAGGGCTCGATTTTTCTGCGTATGAATTTAATTGGGGTAGTCAGAATGCGATTAGTACAAGGATAGAGGACAGTGAAATGTTAGTAATTATAGAGATTAGTATATTTATTATTCTTCCTTAGAGTTTACCAAGACTGGCTGATTGGAAGTCAGCTGTACTTATTAATACTAGAAGAATTAAGAACCTCATCAGTAGATAGAAACGTATAGGAAAAGTCATACTACGTCTACGAAATGTCAGTATCAGGCAGCCGCTTCAAACCCAAAATGGTGTTTTGAAGTAAAATGATATTTTAGTTGTCGGAATAAGCAGACTGTAAGGAATGTTGTACCAATAATTACATGTAATCCATGAAATCCAGTTGCTATAAAGAAGGTGGACCCATATACTCCGTCTGAAATTGTGAATGGGGCTTCGTAATATTCTGCTGCTTGGAGTACAGTGAAGTATACTCCTAGGGCAATTGTGATAAATAAGGCTTGGTTTATGTGTTTACGATTACCTTCTATTAAACTGTGGTGGGCTCATGTAATAGATACTCCTGAAGCAAGTAGGACTGAAGTATTTAATAGTGGAACTTCTAATGGGTTAAGTGGATTAATTCCTGCGGGCGGTCAAAACCCACCTAGTTCATGTGTAGGAGCTAGGCTGGAGTGATAAAATGCTCAGAAAAATCCAGCAAAGAAGAATACCTCTGAAATGATGAAAAGAATTATTCCATATCGTATTCCTTTTTGGACAATGGGGGTGTGGTGTCCTTGGAATGTGCCTTCACGTACTACATCTCGTCATCATTGATATATAGTTAGAGTGTTGGTTAATAGGCCTAGGGATAGTAATACTATAGAGTTAAAGTGAAATCATATTACTAATCCGGAGGTTAAAAGTAAAGCGGAAAGGGCTCCCGTTAAAGGTCATGGACTGGGGTTCACTATATGATATGCATGTGTTTGGTGAGTCATTATGTGTTGTCATGTAAGTAGAGACTAACTAGAAGTGTAAATACGTAAGCTTGAATGAGGGCTACTGCGAACTCTAGAATTGTTAATAAAACTAGAATAATAAATGTAATTGCAGCAGTAATTGGGCTAATATTTATTAGAGCTAGGGTAGCTCCTCCAATAAGGTGAATTAATAAGTGTCCAGCAGTAATATTTGCAGTTAGTCGTACGGCTAATGCCATGGGTTGAATAAATAAGCTAATAGTTTCGATAATAATCAGTATAGGAATAAGGGGAAGTGGAGTTCCTTGAGGTAAGAAATGTGCTAGGGAGGCTTTTGTTTTATGTCGGAAACCTGTAATTACGGTTCCTGCTCATAGTGGAATAGCCATACCCAAGTTTATTGATAGTTGTGTTGTAGGGGTAAACGAGTGTGGTAGTAGGCCTAGTAGATTGGTTGAGCCAATAAATATAATTAATGATATCAGTATAAGAGATCAGGTTTGGCCTTTAATATTATGGATCCCTATTATTTGTTTAGAAGTCAGTTGAATGAGTCATTGTTGTAAAGAAATTATGCGGTTGTTGATTAGTCGATTTGGAGAAGGAAATATAATGCTTGGAAATATAATAATTAATACAACAATGGGTAGTCCTATTATTGTAGGGGTAATGAAAGAGGCGAATAAATTTTCGTTCATTTTGTTTCTCAAGGGGTATTATATTTTAGTGATTTTATTGATTTAGTTTCTGGGCTTGAGTAATAAATGTGTTTTGAAATTTTAAGTTGAAATAAAATGAATAGTGTGATAATAGTTGCTAAAATTGTAATAGATCAGGTGGAAGTATCTAGTTGTGGCATGTCATTAAGGAGAGATTTAAACTCTCAATCTTTAACTTAAAAGGTTAATGCTGTATAGCTTCTTAATGACATTATAGTATTGATGATGATCATTTTTCAAAATATTTTAGGGGTACTATTTCTAGCACAATTGGTATGAAACTATGGTTGGACCCACAAATTTCTGAACATTGACCATAGTACAGGCCTGGTCGTGTAGATAATAGGGTTGTTTGATTTAATCGCCCTGGAATTGCATCTGTTTTTAGGCCTAGTGATGGGACTGCTCAGGAGTGAAGTACGTCTTCTGAAGAAATTAGCATGCGAATAGTTATTTCTATTGGGAGGACAACTCGATTATCAACTTCAAGCAGTCGTAGTTCACCAGGTTTTAAGTCTGATGTAGGAATTATATAAGAATCAAAAGTTAAATCTTCATAGTCGGTATATTCATAACTTCAATATCATTGATGGCCTATTGTTTTAACTGTTAGAGAAGGATTATTAATTTCGTCTATTATATAAAGGATTCGTAATGAAGGCAGAGCAATTATAATTAGAATAATAGCGGGTATAATTGTTCAAATGGTTTCTACCTCTTGGGCATCTATGGTACTTGTATGTGTTAATTTTGTTGTTAGTATTAATGAAATAATATATAATACTAAAGAACTGATTAGGAAAGCAATCATTAAAGCGTGATCGTGAAAATGAAGTAATTCTTCTATAATGGGTGATGTGGCATCTTGAAAACCAAATTGAAAGGGATACGCCATAAGAGATATAAAGGATTTTAGCCTTTAACTTAACTTTGACAAAGTCATATAATAATTTTACTAATATCTCAAATAATTGAGAAAGTCATAATGGTTATGGGATTGGCTTGAAACCAGTTTTAGGGGGTTCGATTCCTTCCTTTCTTAACTATTTAGGATTAACGTATGTGGGTTCTTCAAATGTGTGATAAGGTGGAGGACATCCATGAAGTCACTCGATATTAGTTGTTGTAAGTTCTACTGTAGAAACTTCTCGTTTGGAAGCGAATGCTTCTCAGATTATGAAGACTATAAGTATTACTGCTGTTAATGAGATGAATGACCCTATAGATGAGACTGTATTTCATGTTGTATAAGCATCTGGGTAGTCTGAATAACGACGAGGTATACCTGATAACCCTAGGAAGTGTTGTGGGAAAAATGTTATATTAACACCTACAAATATAATAGCAAAGTGGATTTTAGCTCATGTTGAGCTAATTGTATAACCGGTAAACAATGGGAATCAATGGACAAATCCTCCAATAATAGCAAATACAGCACCCATGGATAGAACGTAGTGGAAATGGGCTACGACATAGTATGTGTCATGTAGGACAATATCTAGAGAGGAATTTGCTAATACAATTCCAGTTAATCCTCCTACAGTGAATAGGAAGATGAAGCCTAAGGCTCATAGTATTGCAGGGGATCATTTAATGTTTCCTCCATGTAAAGTAGCAAGTCAGCTAAATACTTTTACTCCTGTTGGGATAGCGATAATTATTGTGGCTGATGTAAAGTAGGCACGGGTATCTACGTCAAGACCTACAGTGAATATATGATGGGCTCATACGATGAAACCTAAAAATCCAATAGATATTATTGCTCACACTATTCCTATATAACCAAAAGGTTCTTTTTTTCCTGAATAGTAGGTTACAATGTGTGAAATTAATCCAAAACCTGGTAAAATAAGAATGTAGACTTCAGGGTGGCCAAAGAATCAGAATAAGTGTTGGTAGAGAATTGGATCTCCTCCGCCAGCGGGATCAAAGAAAGTGGTATTGAGATTTCGATCTGTTAAGAGTATGGTAATCCCTGCAGCCAGAACGGGTAGTGAGGGTAGAAGAAGAACGGCTGTAATTAATACGGATCACACAAATAAGGGTGTTTGATATTGAGATATGGCAGGGGGTTTCATATTAATAATAGTAGTAATAAAATTAATAGCCCCTAAAATAGACGATACTCCTGCTAAGTGTAGCGAAAAGATTGCAAGGTCTACAGAGGCTCCTGCATGAGCTAGATTTCCTGCTAAGGGTGGATAGACTGTCCATCCTGTTCCTGCCCCTGCTTCTACTGTAGAAGAGGCTAGAAGGAGTAGGAATGAGGGTGGTAGAAGTCAGAAACTTATATTATTTATTCGGGGAAAAGCCATATCAGGTGCCCCAATTATAAGAGGTACAAGTCAGTTTCCAAAGCCCCCTAGAAGAATTGGTATCACTATGAAGAAAATTATAATAAAAGCATGAGCTGTTACAATAACATTATAAATCTGGTCATCCCCTAAAAGGGCCCCGGGCTGGCCTAGTTCAGCTCGGATTAGTAAGCTAAGAGCCGTACCCACTATTCCGGCTCAAGCACCAAATAGTATGTATAAAGTGCCAATGTCTTTATGATTTGTTGAGAATAGTCAACGATTAATGAACATAGGTAAAATGGCTGAGTATAAGCATTAGACTGTAAATCTAAGCACAGAGGTTTAAGTCCTCTTTTTACCAAGCCCTGTGGTGAAATTCATGTTGAATTGCAAATTCAAAGATGCGGTTCACCCCGCCAAGGCTTCAATATATTTCTCCCCTTTTTTTTTTTGGGAGAAATAGATTGAAGCCAGTTGATTAGGGTATTTAGCTGTTAACTAAAACTTCGTGGGGTCATAGCCCACCAATCTAGCAAGGATTTAGCTTAATAAAAGTAATTGGTTTGCATCCAATTGATGTAGGATAAATTCCTGCAATCCTTAATCTTCAGAGGTTAAGTAAATCATACTTGCTTAGGGCTTTGAAGGCCCTTGGTCTAGTTTAACCTAAACCCCTAGTCCAATATAATAGTAAGTATAGGGGTTATTGGAAGTAATATTGTGGATAAAACAGTTAGTGTTGGTAGAAATGGGGTTTTTTTGGGGTTTTCAAATTGTCATTTTATTTTTATGTTGTTTGCTGTTGGGAATAGTGTTAGTGATGTAGAGTATGTAAGTCGTATGTAGAAATAAAGGTTTAGTAGGGCTATAATGGCTATTAGTGTTGGTAATATGATGCTATAATTTTTTGTCAGTTCATTAATGATTATTCATTTGGGTATGAAACCTGATAGTGGGGGTAGGCCCCCTAGTGATAATATTGTTACTAGGATTAAAATGGATATTAATGGTATTTTGTTCCATAACATAGAAAGGGATAATGTTGTTGTGGTTGAGTTATATTGTAGAAGTAAAAATGTTGTAAGGGTTATTATAATATATAATAATAGGTTTAGTATAGTTATTGATGGGTTGTATGTTAGTACTGCTGCTATTCAGCCTATATGTGCAATTGAAGAGTATGCTATAATTTTTCGTAATTGGGTTTGGTTTAGTCCGCCTCAACCTCCAATTGCAATAGACAGAATGGCTGTAGTTAATATTATATTAGTATTAAGTGTATGGGCTATTTGTATTAGGATAGATAGAGGGGCTAATTTTTGTCAAGTTAGTAGAATTATACCCGATGTTAGTGAAATGCCTTGAGTTACTTCTGGTACTCAAAAGTGGAAAGGGGCTATTCCTAATTTTATAATTATGGCGGATGTTATTATCATAGATGTAATAGAGTTAGATATTTTAATAACAGATCATTGACCAGAGTATATTAGGTTAACAATAATAGCTAATATAAGTAATATTGATGCTGTGGCTTGGGTTAGGAAATATTTTGTTGCGGCTTCTATAGACCGTGGGTTAAAATTTTTTATTAAGATGGGAATGACTGCTAGCATATTTATTTCGAACCCAATTCAGACTATTAATCAGTGAGAGCTGGTTATTACAATTATTGTTCCTGTAATTATAGTAAAACAGATTATTCATATAACTATTGGATTTATTAGTACGGGAAGGATATAAACCAACATTTTCGGGGTATGGGCCCGATAGCTTATTTAGCTGACCTTACTTTAGAGTGTGGTGTAATGAGGTAGCACGAAGAATTTTGAGTTCTTAAGAGTAGGTTCGAGACCTATAGCTCTAGAAATAAGAGGATTTAAACCTCTATTATTTACTCTATCAAAGTAACTCTTTTATCAGACATATTTCTATGATTGAGGGGGAACACCAGATAAGAAGATTGGGAAAGATACATGTCATATGCATAGGGCTAGTGTGAGGGGTAAAAAGTTTTTTCATAGTAAGTGTATTAATTGATCGTAGCGGAAGCGTGGGTATGATGCTCGAATTCATAGGAAGGAAATAGTTAATACGAGGGTTTTTAGCATAAAATTAATTGAGTAAAGTTCTGGAAAATAGGGACTGTGGAATGCACCTAAAAATAGGATAGTTGTTAGGACATTTATTATGATGATGTTAGCATATTCTGCGAGGAAAAATAGTGCGAACGGGCCAGCTGCGTATTCTACATTAAAACCTGATACTAGTTCTGATTCTCCTTCTGTTAGATCAAAAGGGGCTCGGTTAGTTTCTGCTAAAGTTGAGATGAATCATATTATGGCTAGTGGTCAGGATGAGAAGATGAGTCAGGTATATTGTTGGGTAATAATAAGATTTGATAGAGAGAATGAACCACTTATTAGTAAGACTGAGAGTAAGATAATTGCTAGTGTGACTTCATAGGAAATGGTCTGGGCTACTGCTCGTAAGGCCCCAATTAGGGCATATTTTGAGTTAGAGGCCCATCCAGATCAGAGAATGGAGTATACGGCCAGGCTTGATACTGCAAGCATAAATAATACTCCGAGATTTATGTTAATTAGGGGATATGGTATTGGTAAGGGAATTCATATTGTTAAAGCTAGTGTGAGGGCTAGAATAGGAGCAATAATAAATATTGAGATAGAAGATGTGAGGGGTCGTAGTGGTTCTTTAGTAAATAATTTAACTGCATCAGCGATTGGTTGAAGTAAGCCATATGGTCCTACGATGTTAGGACCTTTTCGTAATTGTATGTAGCCTAGTACTTTTCGCTCAATTAGGGTGAGAAATGCTACGGCGAGAAGAATTGGTACAATTAAGGTAAGAAGATTAATTATAAACATGTTGTTAGGGAGAGGAATTGAACCTCTGAGAAATAAAGGCTTAAGTTTTACGCAATTACCGGGCTCTGCCACCCTAACGGAGCCTTTTTCTAAGGCAGTTAAAATTATATAGTCTATTAGATTTAGATGATATCATCTGTTCGACTGATAGGGCTTTCCTGTGGAATAGGCCCTATTTCTCTTGTCCTTTCGTACTGGGAGAAATATATATATAATAGATAGAAACCGACCTGGATTACTCCGGTCTGAACTCAGATCACGTAGGACTTTAATCGTTGAACAAACGAACCATTAATAGCGGCTGCACCATTGGGATGTCCTGATCCAACATCGAGGTCGTAAACCCTATTGTCGATAAGGACTCTCAAATAGGATTGCGCTGTTATCCCTAGGGTAACTTGTTCCGTTGATCAATTATTATTATTGGATCAATTATGACTTAGGATTCGACTTGTAGGTCTCATCTAAAATCACTCGGAGGTTGTTTTATGCTCCGAGGTCACCCCAACCGAAATTGCTAGCTTACTAGGTAAGGTTTTTATCCCTTAAGCGGGTTAATGTGCTGTTTACTTAAGCTAGTTAATTAAAGCTCCATAGGGTCTTCTCGTCTTATTTTTTTATTCCCGCCTCTTCACGGGAAGGTCAATTTCACTGATTGGAAGTAAGAGACAGTAAAACCCTCGTGTGGCCATTCATACAAGTCCTTAATTAGAGAACAAATGATTATGCTACCTTTGCACGGTCAGGATACCGCGGCCGTTTAACTAATGTCACTGGGCAGGCAGTGCCTCTAATACTATAAATGCTAGAGGTGATGTTTTTGGTAAACAGGCGGGGTTTGTGTTTGCCGAGTTCCTTTTACTTCTTTTAATCTTTCCTTTAAATTATAGCACACCTGTGTTGGGTTAACAGTTTTTTTTGATAAGGTTTTTATTTTTAGTTATGTTTATCTTGTTGTTAACTATCAGTGGGCATCCGTTCTGATATAAACTTGTGCTAGGAGAAAATTTTTCTTGTTACTCATATTAACAGTATTTCTTCTATTATTAAATAGATTAGTCCAGTTAAAAGTTGGGAGCTAGTTAAAAATGTTTGATATTATTACTTGTGTTTTTGTTGAGCTTGAACGCTTTCTTAATTGATGGCTGCTTTTGGGCCTACTATGGTTTTATAATATTCTTACTCACCAATGAAGGTTGTATCCTGTGTCTAAAGGGCTGTACCTCTTTAGACTAGCCTTTAATTTTACATTAAAATTTTAATTTTTTTTTGTAGAAATTAAAGTTGAACTTATATTCTTTTCTGGACAACCAGCTATCACCAGGCTCGTTAGGCTTTTCACCTCTACCCAGAAGTCTTCTCACTATTTTGCTACATAGACGAGTTCGCTCTGATATGCTGCTTTTGGGTAGCTCGTCTGGTTTCGGGGTTTTTAACTTAAGATCTCTTTGCTAAGAATTTCTAGTTAACTCATTATGCAAAAGGTAGAAGTGATAAACTTTGCTTTTTGGTACTTTTAATTAGGTCTTTCACTCATTCCCTTACGGTACTGTCTCTATAGCGCCATAATATAATTTCTATCGCCTATACTTTTATTAGGTTAATAAATGTTTTGTTTTATATTCTAGGGTTAGTTGTAATATAGTTTGGTTGGGCTAGCTTTAGTTCAAAGTGGTCATTTATTATGAAATCTTCTGGGTGTAAGCCAGGTGCTTTATTTTAAGCTACACTTTGATTATTCCAAGCACACTTTCCAGTATGCTTACCTTGTTACGACTTGTCTCCTCTTATGTTTATTACTTTATGCTTAGGTATGCGTTAATAGTTTAGACACTTGAGGAGGGTGACGGGCGGTGTGTGCGTGCTTCATGGCCCTATTCAATTAAGCACTCTACTCTTAATTTACTGCTAAATCCTCCTTTAGTCTTTAGTTTCATAAAGACTTTCGTAATATTCTTATATAGAAAATGTAGCCCATTGCTTCCCAACTCATAAGCTACACCTTGACCTAACGTTTTTATGTCTGTACTTGTGCTTACTATTAATCCTTTTAAGGGTTTGCTGAAGATGGCGGTATATAAGCTGAATTAGCAAGAGTTGGTGAGGTTTATCGGGGTGTATCGATTATAGAACAGGCTCCTCTAGAGGGATATAAAGCACCGCCAAGTCCTTTGAGTTTTAAGCTGTGGCTAGTAGTTCTCTGGCGGATAGTCTTGTTAATGCGACTATCTAAGTTTATGGCTAAGCATAGTGGGGTATCTAATCCCAGTTTGGGCCTTAGCTGTCGTGTTATCAGATATATTAAAGTCACTTTCGTAGTTTATTTTTACTTTAGCTGTAGGTTTTTACATCTTAGTTAAGTCTTGACTTTAGTTTAAGTTTATTTCCTTAACACTCTTTACGCCGTTGTTCTATTAACTCGGGTCCATCGTATGACCGCGGTGGCTGGCACGAAATTTACCAACCCTAATAGTCAGTATAGCTTAGTCAAACTTTCGTTCATGGCTTAATTTTTATCACTGCTGTTTCCCGTGGGGGTGTGGCTATGCAAGGTGTTTTGAGCTACTTTGAAGTGAACTTTATACCAGCTCCTTTGTCGTCATTTTAAAGGACTTTAAGGGCATTCTCACAGGGGCGCGGATACTTGCATGTGTAATCTTACTGACAGCTAATAGAAAGGCTAGGACCAAACCTTTATATGTTTATGGGACCATCAGGTCCATCTAAGCATTTTCAGTGCTTTGCTTTATTTTTAAGCTACATTAAC